TTATTTTTTTTTTATAATTTTTATATTATTTATTAATATGTAATTTTTAATATAATGGACTATGTTTTAATATAAAAATTTTTTTGTTTTAAATAATTTAAAATTATTATTGAGTAAATGTTTTAATTAAAAATTTTTAATACCTTATTATATATAAAATCTTATTAAACAATAAATTTTAATTTAAATATTAAAATAAATATAAATAAAATTATTTTAAAATTTTAAAATAATTAATAGTTAAATTAAAAATTTAATTTAATAATATTTATTATTTAATTTCTATTTTTTTATATTTTATATAATATATTATATTAATAACAGTAAATATTACTATTCCATTTAGTCCTATAAATGAAGAATAAAAAAATTATATTATTAATAAATTTAAATAAAATTAATATTATTTATTAAATAACTATATATATATATATTAAATAATTTATATTAAAATTATTATTATATATTAATTATATTTTATAATATATATATATTAATAATAAATTTTTTATTTATTTAATTTATAAAATAATTTTTAAAATTATTTTATGTTATTAAATATTGATAGTAATTTAAAATAGTAATTTTATAAATTATTTTATTATAAATTAAAAAAAACTATAGTTTTATTATTAAATTTAATTAAATATAGTTATTTAAGTGAATAATATTAAAAATTAAAATAATATATTTTATTTAATTTAATTGTATAAATAAATAAATATCTATATTTTAAATAATATTTTTTTTCAAAAAAAAAAAAAAAAATTAAGGGATTTTTTTGTTAAGTTATTTATTATTTTATTTAATTTATTATTTTTTTATATTTTATTTTAAAAATATTTATTTTATTATTTTTAATTATTTTTTTTAAGGGGATTAATTATTAAAGATAACAAAATATATTACGGCTGGGTTCCTATGTACTACAATAAATTATTTATTTATTTTTAATTTCAATATTAAAATTAATAAATAATTTATTATAATTCTTATAAAATTTTACTTTTAAATAATTATTTAAATTAATATTATTAATAAATAAAATTTTTGGTTTTAAAAATAAATATTGGCGTTAAGTTTATGTTTTATTCTTGCTAAATAATTTACTTTAAAATTATTTTACATGTAAAGTTTTTTGTGAATTTATTATAATTTCTTAAAGAAATAATTTAACAATAAAATATTTTATTTATTCGCAGTAATTAATATTATAAAATAAAAGAAATTTTGATATAGTAATTTTTATTAGTATTGGTCAAATTTGTGCCAGCTACCGCGGTTATACAAATAATACAAGTAAATTTTATTAGTATTAGTTAAATGTATTATTAAAAAATAAATAAAAATTTTTTAGGTGAAATTTTAAAATTTTTATTATTTTTATTATAAAAATTATTTAAGCTATGAAATTTTAAAATTAAACTAGGATTAGATACCCTATTATTTAAAAAGTAAAATAAAAATGCTAGAGTAGTATTAGATATAATCTTGAAACTTAAAGAATTTGGCGGTGTTTTAGTCTATTCAGAGGAATTTGTTCTGTAATCGATAACCCACGTATATCTTACTTAAGTTTGTAATCAATTTGTATATCGCCGTCATCAGAATATCTTAGGAGAGAAAATAATTTTCTTAAATTTTTATTAAAAATGATGTCAGGTCAAGGTGCAGTTTATATTTAAGTAGAAATGAATTACAATAAAATTTAGTTAAAACGAATAATTTTTTTAAATATAAGATTTGAAGGAGGATTTGATAGTAAATTATTTTTATAAAAATTAATTGATTAAAGCTCTAAAACATGCACACATCGCCCGTCGCTCTCATTATAATAAAAATTTAAAATGAGATAAGTCGTAACATAGTAGATGTACCGGAAGGTGTCTCTAGAATGACAATTTAAAGCTTAATTAGTAAAGCATTTCGTTTACATTGAAAAGAAATACGTGCAAATCGTTTTAGATTGATTAATATTTATTTATTAATAAAAAAAAAGAAAATTGATTATAAATAATAAAAATAATTTTTTATTTTATTGTTTTAGTATATTTATAAAGAAAAAATAATTTTAATAATAGTTTATTAGTATTGTAAAAGAAAATTGAAATAATTTGAAAAATTTTTATTTAAAAAGAAAAATTTATTTTTTGTACCTTGTGTATCAGGGTTTATTAATTAAATAATAATTATTTATTTTTCTCGATTTTAAGAGATTTAATAATTTATATTAGTTACTGTAGCATAAGTATTAATAATAAATTATTAGAAATGAAACGTTATTCGTTCTTAAAAATATCTAGTTTTTTAAGAAATAAATTAAATTTATATATTTTAAATTATTTATTTATTTTTATAAATAAATAAGTTTTTAATATAAATATTTTAAGGGATGAGCTTTAAAATAAATTTTTATAATTTATAAATTTTAATTAAAAAATGTAAGCTTATAAATAGCTATCATTAAAAATTATGTTATAATTTATTTTTATATGATTAATATTTAATAAAAATTTAAATTTTTTATTAAAATATTTACTTAAATAAAAAAAGTAAAGAAAATATGATAAAATTAGTAAATAAATATGTTAGAAAAAATTAAAAATGAAAGGTTTTTATAATGAATTCGGCAAAAATTTATACTCACCTGTTTATCAAAAACATGTCTTTTTAGAATTAAATAAAAAGTCTAACCTGCCCACTGATTATTTTGAAGGGCCGCGGTATTTTGACCGTGCAAAGGTAGCATAATCATTAGTCTTTTAATTGAAGGCTTGTATGAATGGTTGAATGAAGTATAAGCTGTATCATAAAAATTTAAAATTGAATTTTATTTTTTAGTTAAAACGCTAAAATAAAATTAAAAGACGAGAAGACCCTATAAAGCTTTACAATTATAATTTATTATTTATTAAGAATTATTTAAATTTTATTTTGATAATTGTTTTGTTGGGGTGACAATAAGATTTAAAAAACTCTTAAAATATCTATACATTAATATATGATTTTTTGATCCGATTTTATCGATTAAAAATTTAAGTTACTTTAGGGATAACAGCGTAATTTTTTTAGAGAGTTCATATCGATAAAAAAGATTGCGACCTCGATGTTGGACTAAGAATTATTTTAGGTGTAGAAGTTTAAAATTTGGGTCTGTTCGACCTTTTAATTCTTACATGATCTGAGTTCAGACCGGCGTGAGCCAGGTTGGTTTCTATCTTTAATAAATTAAAATATTTTAGTACGAAAGGACCAAATATTTAAAATAAAGTTTTTAAAAATTGAATTAAAATAAAATATATAAAAATATTAATATTAATTATATTATGAATATAAACTATTTTGGCAGATTAGTGCAATAAATTTAGAATTTATTTATGTAAATTGTATTTACAAATAGTACTTGATATTTATTGATTTATTAATACCTTTTATTGGAAGATTATTATTAGTTATTTGTGTAATAGTTGGAGTAGCTTTTTTGACGTTATTAGAGCGTAAGGTTTTAGGTTATATCCAAATTCGTAAAGGTCCTAATAAAGTAGGTTTTATAGGAATTCCTCAGCCTTTTAGTGATGCAATTAAATTATTTACAAAAGAACAAACTTATCCTTTAATATCTAATTATTTAACATATTATTTTTCTCCTATTTTTTCTTTATTTTTATCTCTTTTAATTTGATTATGTGTTCCTTATTTAGTTAAGCTTTATTCTTTTAATTTAGGTGTTTTATTTTTTTTATGTTGTACAAGAATAGGGGTTTATACTGTAATAATTGCTGGATGATCTTCTAATTCAAATTATGCTTTACTTGGGGGATTGCGGGCAGTTGCTCAAACTATTTCTTATGAAGTTAGTTTGGCTTTGATTTTATTGTCTATAATTTTTTTAATTGGAAATTATAATTTTTTATATTTTAATATTTATCAAAATTATTTATGATTTATATTTTTATGTTTTCCTTTATCTATTGTTTGGTTTGCTTCATCTTTAGCAGAAACAAATCGAACTCCTTTTGATTTTGCTGAAGGTGAATCTGAGTTAGTTTCGGGCTTTAATGTTGAATATAGAAGAGGAGGTTTTGCTTTAATTTTTTTAGCGGAATATGCAAGAATTTTATTTATAAGAATATTATTTGCTGTTGTTTTTTTAGGGGGAGATATTTATTCATTTATTTTTTTTATTAAATTAGCTTTTGTTTCTTTTATATTCATTTGAGTTCGAGGGACTCTTCCTCGGTTTCGATATGATAAATTAATGTTTTTAGCTTGAAAAAGTTTTTTACCTTTTTCTTTAAATTATTTATTTTTATTCATTGGATTTAAGGTATTTTTATTATCTTTATTTTAACATAACAGAAATTAGTAATTAATAAGTTAATAGAAAGTTATTTATTTCTATATTATGTTTTCAAAACAAATGCTTATTCAAGCTCATTAACTAATTATTAAATTAATTTAATAAATTATCTCATCATTTTCTAACTAAAGGGTTAATTAAAAAATAAGAAAAGTAAACAACAGTTAAAATTTGTCCTGTTAAAATGTAAGGGTCTTCAACTGGACGGGCTCCAATTCAAGTTAATAAAATTACAATAATTAATATTCTTCAAAATAAAAATTGGTTTATAGGATAAAATTGAATGCCTCGGAATTTTCTATTATTAGTAAAAGGTAAAATAAATAAAATAGCAATAGATAAAACTAATGCAATTACTCCCCCTAATTTATTAGGAATTGATCGTAAAATTGCGTAAGCAAATAAAAAATATCATTCTGGTTGGATATGCGGAGGCGTTACTAGGGGGTTTGCTGGGATAAAATTATCGGGGTCTCCTAGGCCATAAGGAGAAATTAATGTTAAAAGTAGTAAAAACATAATTATTACAATAAATCCAAAAATATCCTTAAAAGAAAAGTAGGGGTGAAAAGGAATTTTATCAATATTTCTATTAATTCCTAAGGGATTATTAGATCCTGTTTGATGTAAAAAAAGTAAATGAATTATTGTTATAGCGGCTACAATAAATGGTAGTAAAAAATGAAAAGTAAAAAATCGAGTTAGTGTGGCGTTATCTACAGCAAAACCTCCCCATAGTCATTGAACTAAATCAGTACCTAAATATGGAATAGCTGAGAGTAAATTAGTAATAACTGTTGCTCCTCAAAAAGATATTTGACCCCATGGAAGTACATATCCTATAAAAGCTGTGCCTATTACTAAAAATAATAAAAGGACTCCTACTGATCATGTTGGAATATATAAAAAAGAACCATAATATATTCCTCGACCAATATGTAAGTAAATACAGATAAAAAAAAAAGAAGCTCCGTTAGCATGAAGAGTTCGTAATAATCAGCCGTTATTTACATCACGACAAATGTGATTTACAGAATTAAAAGCTGTTTCAATATCAGCTGTGTAATGTATAGCTAAAAATAACCCTGTTGCAATTTGAACAATTAAACATAGTCCTAATAGAGAACCAAAATTTCATCATCTTGAAATATTTGAGGGAGCTGGTAAATCAACTAAAGCATTATTTATAATTTTAAATAATGGGTGTCTTAATCGTAATGGTTTATTCATTTGTTTAATATTTAGGTCGTAATGGTCCTTCAAAAATATTTGTAATTTTTACAACTGCAATTAAAGTTAAAAATAAATAATTGATTAATAAAATAGTTAATATATTTGTAGGAAAATTATATAGTTTATTTAAGGAAATTGTATTTTCATTAATATAAGTTTTTATGTTAATTATAGAACATATTTCGTTATTATTTAAAAAATTTATTATAATTCTGTTATCTATAATTAATATTATAAATATTGTTAAAGAAAAAATAATTCCTGATAAAATAAAAATTTTTATTGAAAATGAAAATATTTCATTAGATGCTAAAGAAGTTACATAAATAAATAAAACTAATATACCCCCTAAAAAAATTAAAAATAAGACATAAGAAAATCAAAAAGTTTTTCTATAGTTTCCTGTAATTAAACAAATTAAAAATGTTTGAATTAATAATATTAATCCTATAGCTATAGGGTGTTTTATTTGTATAAAAATTGTTCTTGTAATTAAGCTAAATAATGAAATAATAAATTGTAAAATATCAAGAAATAGTTTATTTAAAATATTAATTTTGGGGATTAATGATAGGGGTTTCTCTTTTCTTGAAGTTTTAAAAGAAAATTTTTCTTATTTTTGGCTTACAAGACCGATGTTTTTATTAAACTATTAAAACTAATGTTGACATTTATTAATTGATTTTTACCTTTATATTTATTTTTTAGCGGGGTAATTGTATTTGTTTCTAATCGTAAGCATCTTTTGTCTACTTTATTGAGTTTAGAATTTATTGTTTTAAGATTATTTTTATTTTTATTTATATATTTAAATATATATAGATATGAAGTATATTTTAGAATAATATTTTTAACTTTTAGAGTATGTGAAGGAGCGTTAGGTCTTTCAATTTTAGTTTCTATAATTCGAACTCATGGAAATGATTATTTTAATACTTTTTCTATTTTACAATGTTAAAATTTTTATTAATATTATTATTTATAACTCCCATATGTTTTTTAAAAAAAAGATTTTGAATGGTGCAAAATTTTTTATTTTTAATTTCTTTTATATTTATTTTTTTAAATTTTTATAATAATTATTGAATAAATATTAGATATTTTTTAGGGGGAGATATAATTTCTTATGGTTTAATTCTTCTTAGATTATGAATTTGTGCTTTAATATTAAGAGCTAGAGAAGGAGTTTATCGATTAAATAATTATTCTAATTTTTTTTTATTCGTTATTATATTTTTATTATTAATGTTATTTTTAACTTTTAGAACTTCTAATTTATTTTTGTTTTATTTATTTTTTGAAAGAAGTCTAATTCCCACTTTATTTTTAATTTTAGGATGAGGGTATCAGCCAGAACGTTTACAAGCGGGCATATATTTATTATTTTATACGCTTTTAGCTTCATTACCTTTATTGGTTGCTATTTTTTATATATTTAATTTTTCTAATTCAATAAATATATTTTTATTAATAAATTATTCAATTTATTTTTCTTTATTTTATTTAGCTATAATTTTTGCTTTTTTGGTTAAAATGCCTATATTTTTAGTTCATTTATGATTACCAAAAGCACATGTAGAAGCACCAGTGGCAGGTTCTATAATTTTAGCTGGTATTTTATTAAAATTAGGTGGATACGGATTAGTTCGTGTTTTTCCTTTTTTAGTAATAAATGGTTTAAATTTTAATTATTGATGAATTACTATTAGATTGATTGGGGGGGTTTTAATTAGATTAGTTTGTTTACGTCAGACAGATCTTAAGGCTTTAATTGCTTATTCATCTGTTGCTCATATGGGTATTGTATTAGGGGGCCTATTAACCCTTACTTATTGAGGTGTGAGAGGTGCTTATACTTTAATAATTGCTCATGGCCTTTGTTCTTCTGGATTATTTTGTTTAGCAAACATATCTTATGAGCGAATAGGAAGTCGTAGTTTATTAATTAATAAGGGTATATTAAATTTTATACCTAGAATAGCTTTATGGTGATTTTTGCTTTGTTCTAGAAATATAGCAGCCCCTCCTACTTTAAATTTATTAGGGGAAATTAGATTGTTAAATAGATTAGTTAGTTGATCTTGAGTGTCTATATTTTCTTTAGCATTTTTATCTTTTTTTAGAGCTGCTTATACTTTATATTTATATTCGTTTAGTCAACATGGAAAATTATTTTCTGGGATATTTTCTTTTTCAACAGGCTATTCTCGAGAATATCTAATTTTATTATTGCACTGATTTCCTTTAAATTTATTGATTTTAAAAAGAGATCCTTGTATTTTTTGATTATAAAAATAGTATTTAAATAGTTTAACTAAAATATTGATTTGTGGTGTCAATGATATGAATATTATTTCATTTTAGATCGTGGCTATTATTTCAATTTGTTTAATTAGATTTATTTCTTTATTTTCTATTAGATTAACTTTATTTATTTTTAGAATAAAATTCTTAATTAATGATATAGTTTATTTTATTGAATGAGATATTATTTCTTTACATTCTTCTTCTATTGTAATAACCTTTTTATTTGATTGAATAAGTTTAATATTTATATCTTTTGTTTTATTTATTTCTTCTTTAGTAATTTTTTATAGAAAAGAATATATAGCGGCAGATATGAATATTAATCGATTTATTTTATTAGTTTTGTTATTTGTTTTTTCAATAATAATATTAATTATTAGTCCAAATTTAATTAGAATTCTTTTGGGGTGAGATGGATTAGGATTAGTATCCTATTGTTTAGTGATTTATTTTCAAAATGTAAAATCTTATAATGCGGGGATATTAACAGCTCTTTCTAATCGAATTGGTGATGTTGCTCTTTTACTAGCTATTGCTTGAATATTAAACTATGGTAGTTGAAATTATATTTTTTATATTGAAATAATAAAAAATGATTTTGAAATGCAAATTATTGGGGCTTTAGTTATTTTAGCTGCTATAACTAAAAGTGCTCAAATTCCTTTTTCTTCTTGGCTACCTGCTGCTATAGCAGCACCAACACCGGTATCTGCTTTAGTTCACTCTTCTACATTAGTAACGGCGGGGGTATATTTACTTATTCGATTTAATATTTTATTTGTAGAAACTTGAATGGGCAGAACTTTGCTTTTATTATCGGGCTTAACAATGTTTATAGCTGGGTTAGGGGCAAATTTTGAATTTGATTTAAAAAAAATTATTGCTTTGTCTACTCTTAGACAATTAGGTTTAATAATAAGAATTTTAGCTATAGGGTTTCCAAAATTGGCTTTTTTTCATCTCTTAACTCATGCTTTATTTAAGGCTTTATTATTTATGTGTGCCGGGGCTATTATTCACAATATAAAAAATTCTCAAGACATTCGTTTTATAGGAAGTCTTTCAGTCCACATGCCTTTTACTACATCTTGTTTAAATGTAGCTAATTTAGCTTTATGTGGAATACCTTTTTTAGCTGGATTTTACTCTAAGGACTTAATTTTAGAAGTTGTAAGACTTTCTTATGTAAATATATTTTCTTTTTTTTTATATTTTTTTTCTACTGGTTTAACTGTTTGTTATTCTTTTCGGTTAGTCTATTATTCTTTGACTGGGGATTTAAATACTAGTTCTTTACATTGTTTAAATGATGAGGCTTGAACAATATCAAAGGGAATGACTGGATTGTTATTAATAGCAGTTGTAGGGGGAAGAGCTTTAAGTTGATTAATTTTTCCTACTCCTGATATAATTTGTTTACCTCCTTTATTAAAATTTTTAACTTTATTTGTTTGTATCTCAGGGGGTTTATTAGGTTATATTATTTCTAATATTTCACTTTATTTTTTTAATAAATCTTTAAATTTCTATTCTGCGAGATTCTTTATAAGTTCAATATGGTTTATACCTAATTTGTCTACTAGCGGTTCTATTTTTTATCCCTTATTTATTGGGATAAATACAATTAAAAGTTTTGATCAAGGATGAAGAGAGTATTTTGGTGGGCAGCAAATTTACAGCCTTATAAGATATTTTTCTATATTTAATCAGTTTTTGCAAAATAATAATTTAAAAATTTATTTAATAAGTTTTATTCTATGAATTATTATTTTAGTAAGATTATTAATTATATATTCAAATAGCTTATATTTAGAGTATAGCACTGAAGATGCTGTGGAGATTATTATAATCTTTGAATAATTATATAACTTAATTTAGTAAATCTATAAAAAATTAATTTTTTATTTTTACAGTGAAAATGTAATGTTTTTATTAAACTATATAAATGTAAAGAAATATAAATGGAGTTAAACCATTAAAGTTAAAAGTTAGCGGCTTTTTCTTGATCCCCATATTTCCTTAATTGGAATAATAAAAATTCAATTCTATCATTAACAGTGATAAGCCTCTATTTGGCTTCAATTAAAGAACAAGGATGGTTAATTTCATCTAAAATTAGGTCGAAACTAATTGCAATTTATCGCTTCATATTCTATATAAATTCTTTTATAAGGTAGATTGAAATAATTCAATACTTTTTGAATGCAAATCAAATGTTATGGTTAACTACAACCCTATTTAATTTGATCAATTTAAGGCCCCTTGATTTCATTCGTGGTACAACCCAATTAATAAAATTAAAATAAAAATTAATCTTGTTGTTGTTCATATAACTATATTAGAAAATTTAATAATTATAATTATAGGTAAAATTAAAGCAATTTCTACATCAAAAATTAAAAAAATAATGGCAATTAAAAAAAATCGAATAGAAAAAGGCAATCGTGATGAATTTATTGGGTCAAATCCACATTCAAATGGAGAACATTTTTCTCGATCAGTTAATGTTTTTTTTGATAATAAAGAAGCTAAAATTATTACTACAACAGCAATAATCATTGTAATTAAAGATATTGATATTAAAGAAAAAATTATTTATACTAAAATTATATTTAGTCCTTGTGATTGGAAGTCACATATACTTATATACTATATAAATTATCTACCTCATCAGTAAATAGAAACATATAAAAATAATCACACTACATCAACAAAATGTCAGTATCAAGCAGCTGCTTCAAACCCAAAATGATGATTTTTTGAGAAATGTGATTGAACATGGCGAATTAAACAAACTAATAAAAAAGAAGTTCCAATTAAAACGTGTAATCCATGAAATCCTGTTGCTATATAAAAAGTTGAACCGTAAACAGCGTCAGCAATGCAAAAAGGAGCTTCGATATATTCATAAGCTTGAAGAATTGAAAAATAAATTCCTAAAATTACAGTAAAAAATAATCCTTGAGTTGTTTGAGAGTGATTACCTTCTATTAAACCATGGTGAGCTCATGTAACAGTAACTCCTGATGCAAGTAAAATAGCAGTATTTAATAAAGGTACTTGGAATGGATTGAATGCAATAATTCCTATAGGGGGTCAAGCTCTTCCTAATTCAATGGAAGGTGATAGTCTACTATGAAAAAAAGCCCAGAAAAATCTAACAAAAAAGAAAATTTCTGATACAATAAATAAAATTATTCCTCATCGTAAACCTAAGGTTACAGGAAATGTATGTAATCCTTGAAATGTCCCTTCTCGTGATACATCTCGTCATCATTGATATATTGTTAAAATAGTAATAATATTGCCTAAAATAAATAAACTATTATCATATTGATGGAATCATTTAACTAATCCTGAAACTGTTGTTATAGCTCCGATTGCGCCAGTCAAAGGTCAGGGGCTGTAATCTACTAGATGAAAGGGGTGATTAGCATGTGTTGACATTAAAAATTATTTAATATAATATTAAATTTTAATTTACTTCTCTTGAGTAAAGAGTTCTTAAAACTGCGAAAACGTATGATTGAATAATTGCTACGGCAGATTCTAATACTAATAGTGCAATTTGGGCAATAATTAAAAGAGAAACTAGATAAAAAGAAAGTGAATTACCAGTATTTCCTAATAATGTTAATAAAAGATGTCCAGCAATTATATTAGCTGCTAGTCGAACTGCCAAAGTTCCTGGTCGAATAATATTTCTAATAGTTTCAATACAAACTATAAAAGGTATAAGAACAGATGGAGTTCCTTGAGGAACTAAGTGAGCAAACATGTGTTGAGTGTGATTAAGTCAACCATAAATTATAAAACTTAATCATAAAGGCATAGCTAAAGCTAAAGTTATTGTTAAATGACTTGTTCTAGTAAAAATATAGGGAAATAATCCTAGAAAATTATTAAATACAATTAAACTAAATAATGAAATAAAAATAAAAGAACTTCCATTATGGCCTGTTGGACCTAAAAGAGTTTTAAATTCTTTGTGTAATGTTAATAAAACATTATTTCAGATGATATTAAACCGAGAGGGTATAAATCAGTATGAACAAGGAATAAATAATAGGCCAATAAAAGTTCTTAATCAGTTTAAAGAAAGATTAAAAATAGTTGTTGAGGGGTCAAAAACGGAAAATAAATTTGTTATCATTTTCAATTAAGGGGAGTTGTCATAATTTGTGTTTTTTTTTCAGAAGTTATTAAATTCTTTGGTAAAACACAATAATAATTTAAAATATTAAATAAAATTAAAGTAATAGAAAAAACAATAAATAAAATTAATCATCTAATGGGGGCTATTTGTGGAATTAAAAAATATTGAGGATCAATAATTTTAGTTTGACATACTAATGTTATTTAAATTAACTAATTTTTTAATATAAATTTTTAATTTTATCATTAGAAGTAATTGCTATATTACTATTATATGGTTTAAGAGACCACTACTTGCTTTTCAGTCATCTAATGAAATTAATTTAAATTAGAAATTCATTTAATAAAATAATTTGTAGGAACTCTTTCAATTACAATAGGTATAAATCTGTGATTAGCACCACAAATTTCTGAACATTGACCAAAAAATAAACCAGGTCGGTTTATAAGAAAGTTAGTTTGGTTTAATCGGCCTGGAGTTGCATCTACTTTTACACCTAAAGCAGGAATTGTTCATGAATGAAGAACATCCGCGGCAGAAACTAAAATTCGAATTTGATTATTAACTGGTAAAACAATTCGGTTATCTACTTCTAATAGTCGAAAACTATTTAATTCTAATTCATTTGTAGGAATTATATAAGAATCAAATTCAATATTTAAAAAATCAGAATATTCGTAACTTCAGTATCATTGGTGGCCTACTGTTTTTAGTGTAATAGCTGGATCATTAATTTCATCTAATAAATATAATAATCGTAAAGAAGGTATAGCAATAAATATTAATACAATTGCGGGTAAAATTGTTCAAATAATTTCAATTGTTTGTCCGTGTAATAAATATCGATTTGTAAATGTATTAAAACATAATATTCCTATTAAATAACCTACTAAAATAGTAATTATTACTAAAATTAATATAGTGTGATCATGAAAAAAGTTTAATTGTTCTATTAAAGGTGAAGCACTGTCTTGAAGTCCTAAATTAGATCATGTTGCCATTTATTGTATAAGTTTTCTAACAAAAATAATAAATTTTATATATGGGGCTTAAGTCCATTGCACTAATCTGCCATATTAGAAATTAGTTAATAAAGGAAGTTCAGCATAACTATGTTCTGCGGGAGGTAGTCTTTGGTATCATTCAATTGACGAATTTAGTTGAATAGGGTAAAGAGGTATTCGATGTGAAATCATTCTTTCTCAAATAATAAATAAAAAAAATAAAATTCCAAATAAAGAAATAGTTGATCCAATAGTTGACACTACGTTTCATGAAGTATAAGCATCTGGATAATCTGAGTATCGACGAGGTATTCCAGCTAAACCTAAAAAATGTTGAGGAAAAAATGTTAAATTTACCCCTAAAAATATAATTATGAATTGAGACTTTAATCATTCTTCATTTAAAGTTAATCCTGAGAATAATGGATATCAATGAACAAATCCTGCTATAATAGCAAAAACTGCTCCTATAGAAAGTACATAGTGAAAATGTGCTACTACATAATATGTATCGTGTAAAACAATATCAATTGATGAATTTGCTAACACTACTCCCGTTAGTCCCCCAACTGTGAATAAAAATACAAACCCTAAAGCTCATAAAAGAGAAGGAGAATATCTTAATTGCGTTCCATGTAAAGTAGCTAGTCAACTAAAAATTTTAATTCCTGTAGGAACAGCAATAATTATTGTAGCAGATGTAAAATAAGCTCGAGTATCAACATCCATACCTACAGTAAATATATGATGAGCTCATACAACAAATCCTAATAATCCAATAGCCAATATAGCGTAAATTATACCTAAAGCCCCGAAAGTTTCCTTTTTTCCTCTTTCTTGACTAATAATATGAGAAATTATACCAAATCCCGGTAAAATTAAAATATAAACTTCTGGGTGTCCAAAAAATCAAAATAAATGTTGATAAAGAATAGGATCTCCTCCTCCAGCAGGATCAAAAAAAGAAGTATTAAGATTTCGATCTGTTAATAATATTGTAATAGCCCCTGCCAATACAGGTAAAGAAAGTAATAGTAAAATTGCTGTAATTAGTACAGACCATACAAATAGAGGTATTCGATCTAAAGTAATCCCTCTTGATCGCATATTAATTACAGTAGTAATAAAATTTACAGCTCCTAAAATAGAAGAAATTCCTGCTAAATGTAGGGAAAAAATTGCTAAATCAACAGATGCCCCAGCGTGAGCAATTCCAGAAGATAGTGGAGGATAAACCGTTCATCCGGTACCAGCTCCGTTTTCAACAATCGAGCTAGCCAGTAATAGGGTTAAAGAAGGGGGTAAAAGTCAAAAACTTATATTATTTATTCGAGGGAAAGCTATATCAGGAGCTCCTAATATTAAAGGAACTAATCAATTCCCGAAACCTCCAATTATAATAGGTATTACTATAAAAAAAATTATAACAAAAGCGTGAGCTGTTACAATTACATTATAAATTTGGTCATCTCCAATAAGAGATCCTGGGTGTCCAAGTTCAGCACGAATTAAGATACTAAGGGAGGTACCTACTATTCCTGCTCAAGCTCCAAAAATAAAATATAATGTTCCAATATCTTTATGGTTTGTAGAAAATAATCATTGTCGCAATTCTTATAAAGATTAAATGGCTGAAATTTAGGCGATAGACTGTAAATCTATATATGAGAATTAATTCTCTTTAATCACTTAGGCTTTATAGTCACTAATGATATTAGACTGCAATTCTAAAGGAGTAAATAATAATTACTAAGGCTTAAAAGATTTAGACTTATATTTATAGCTTTGAAGGCTATTAGTTTTGTTAACTTAAAGCCTTCTTAAAATAATCAGTATAAAAAATTCACAATAAATAAACCTGAAATTGAAATAAATGTAAAAATTAATGAAAGAAAATAATTTTTATTGAAATAATTAATATTAAAATTTCAATTATTTTCATTGTGATTTAAAAGAAACGCTGCATAACAAATTCGAATATAAAAAAACAAAGTAATTAAAGTAAATGTCACTATTAAAGTAAGTAAAAAAAATATATTCATATTAATTAAAGATTCAATAATTAGTCATTTAGGTAAAAATCCTATGAAAGGGGGGAGACCCCCTAAAGATAATAAAGAGAGAAACATTAAAAACTTTACAATAGAATTTCTATTAAATAAACCAAATATTTGGTTAATGTTGAAAAGTTTGAAGTTATTAAATAAAAAAATAATTGTAAAAGATAAAAAACTATAGAATAAAAAGTATGTTATTCATAAATTTTCTCTATTTATTATTCCAGCAACTATTCATCCTAAATGGTTAATTGAAGAAAATGCTATTAATTTTCGTAAAGAAGTTTGGTTTAATCCCCCTAAAGATCCAATTAAAATACAGGAAATAACAATAATAATAAAAAAATTTAAATTTAAACAATAAGATAAAAGAATTATAGGGGCAATTTTTTGTCAAGTTATTAAAATTAAACTATTGTTTCATGATAAACCTTCTATTACTCTAGGGAATCAAAAATGAAAAGGGGCTGCCCCTCTTTTTAATAATAAAGCTGAACAAATTATTAGATTTGTATAATTTTCTATAAAAACATTACCTCAATTTCTTATTATAAAAAAGAAAACAACAGCAAATAGAAGAATAGAAGAAGCTAAAGCTTGAGTTAAAAAATATTTTAATGAAGCTTCAGAAGATAGTAAATTATTTGTGTTTATTATTAAGGGAATAAAAGACAATAAATTAATTTCTAATCCTATTCAAGCTCCGAACCATGAAGTAGATGAAATGGTAATAAAAGTACCTCTTATTAATGTAATAAAAAATAAAAACTTATAAGAATTTTTAAAAATTAAAAAGAAAAGGAGTAAAACCTTTATAAATGGGGTATGAACCCAGTAGCTTTATTAGCTTATCTTTTTAATTTTTTTTATGTGTTGGTGTAAGATGCACAAAAGTTTTTGATACTTTTGGAAATAGTTTAATTCTATTATACATAAAAAAGAGGTCGTTTAATGAATATAACTTTTCAATTATATGATTTACCCTATCAAGGTAATCCTTTTATCAGGCAATTCATT